TTTCGACTATAAAAAAGTCACTTTATAATATTAGTAAGAAAAATTCACATATTTTTTGTGATTTATCCTACTTGTCACAAGCATATGTATTTTACAAATTATCACAAACCCAAGTTATTAATTTGTCTAAATTTAGATCTGTTCTTCAATATAACACAACGTCTTGCTTCCTTAAGACTAAAATAAAGGACTATTTTAAAACACTAGGAATATTTCATTCGGAATTAAAACATAAGAAACTTCAGAGTTATAGAATCAATCAATGGAAAAACTGGTTAAGATGGCATTATCAATACGATTTATCTCAGATTAGATGGTCTAGATTAATGCCAAAAAAATGGCGAACTAAGGTTAATCAAAGTTGTATGGCTCAAAATAAAAATAGAAACTTAAACAAATGGAATTCATATGAAAAAGACCAATTAATTCATTACAAAAAAGAAAATGATTCGGAACTCTATTCATTATCAAACCAAAAAGATAATTTTAAAAAATGTTATAGATATGGTCTTTTAGCATATAAATCAATTAATTATGAAAATAAAAGTGACTCATTTTTTTCTAGATTACCCTTTCAAGTAAAGAAGAACTTAGAAATTTCGTATAATTCTAACACGTCCAAACACAACTTTGTTGATATGCCCGGCAATCTTCATATCAATAATTATCTAAGAAAGGTCAATATTCTAGATATAGAAAGAAATCTCGATAGAAAATATTTTGATTGGAAAATTATCCATTTTTCTCTTAGACAAAAAGGAGATATTGAAGCCTGGGTTAAGATCGATACCAACAGTAATCCAAATACTAAAATTGGTATTAATAATTATCAAATAATTGATAAAATTGAGAAAAAAGGGGTTTTTTATCTTACAACTCATCAAAATCCAGAAAAAACTCAAAAAAATTCGAAAAAAGTCTTTTTTGATTGGATGGGAATGAATGAAAAAATATTTAATCGTCCCATATTGAATCTGGAATTTTGGTTCTTCCCAGAATTTGTACTACTTTATAATGTCTATAAAATAAAACCGTGGATTATACCAAGCAAATTCCTTCTTTTTAATTTGAATACAAATGAAAATGTTATTCAAAATAAAAACCAAAAACAAAACTTTTTTCTACCATCAAATAAAAAAATAAAGAATCGAAGTCAAGAAACAAAAGAACCCCCAAGTCAAAGAGAGCGTGGATCAGATATAGAAAACAAAGGAAATCTGAGCCCTGTTTTTTCAAAACATCAAACCGATCTTGAAAAAGATTACGTGGAATCAGACACAAAAAAGGGTCAAAATAAAAAACAATACAAAAGCAACACGGAAGCAGAACTAGATTTGTTCTTGAAACGTTATTTGCTTTTTCAATTGAGATGGAACGATGCTTTGAATAAAAGAATGCTCGAAAATATCAAGGTATATTGTCTCCTGCTTCGACTGATAAATCCAACCAAAATTACTATATCGTCAATTCAAAGGAGAGAAATGAGTTTGGATATAATGCTGATTCAGGCAAATTTACCTCTTACAGACTTGATGAAGAAGGGGGTATTGATTATCGAACCTATTCGGTTGTCTGTAAAACATAATGGACAATTTATTATGTATCAAACCATAGGTATTTCATTGGTTCATAAAAGTAAACACCAAACTAATCAAAGATACCGAGAACAAAGATATGTTGATAAAAAGAATTTTGACGAATTCATTCTGCAACCTCAAACTCAAAGAATAAATACAGAAAAAACTCATTTTGATTTGCTTGTTCCTGAAAATATTTTATGGTCTAGACGTCGTAGAGAATTGAGAATTCGAAGTTTTTTTAATTCTTTGAATTGGAATGTCGTCGATAGAAATTCAGTATTTTGCAACGAAACCAATGTAAAAAACTGGAGTCAATTTTTGGGTGAACGGAAACCCCTTTATAAAGATAAAAATAAATTAATTAAATTTAAGTTCTTTCTTTGGCCTAATTATCGATTAGAAGATTTAGCTTGTATGAATCGTTATTGGTTTGATACCAATAATGGTAGCCGTTTCAGTATCTTAAGGATACATATGTATCCACGATTGAAAATTAATTGATAGTACTATATACCCTGTCTCGTATAGAGTATCTGAAAGCAAACAAATGCAAACATGCCTTGTTTTACATCTCATTCGAATCTAATTCGAGTAGACAATACTAAATCAATAAAATAAGGTATTGATTAGATCTAGAAATGAATCAACAGAATCTTCTTCATTTTAGGATTTTAGGTTTCAATTATTCGCTTTTGTGACTGAAAAAAACGTACCTACCACCTTTTTGGATTCCTATCTGAATCAAATTTGAAATTTGATTAATTTATTGGAATTGCTAAAATTAGAGGTTCATAAAGAAATTAAGTCTATATACCACGTTCAAATTACTGGCATTATTATTACTGATCAATAAAATTCTAAAAAATCCATATCTGTAAAATAAAGAAAGGGGAAATTCATTTATGGTAAAAAATTCTGTCATTTCAGTTATTTTTCAAAAAGAAAAGAAAGGATCTGTTGAATTTCAAGTATTCAATTTCACCAATAAGATACGGAGACTTACTTCACATTTAGAATTGCACAAAAAAGACTATTTATCTCAGAGAGGTTTGAAGAAAATTTTGGGAAAACGTCAACGACTGCTAGCTTATTTGGCAAAAAAAAATAGAGTACGTTATAAAGAATTAATTAATCAGTTGGACATTCGAGAGACAAAAACTCGTTAATTTGATTAATTTGAAGAGTTATTTCATTTTCACTTATATGTTTCGATTAAATTTTGATGAACTTCTTTTCACTTTCAGTAATTCATGGAAGAATGAATCGTTAAAAAACTTATGACTGCACCAACTACAAGAAAAGACCTCATGATAGTCAATATGGGGCCTCAGCACCCATCAATGCACGGTGTTCTTCGACTCATCGTTACTCTAGATGGTGAAGATGTTGTCGACTGCGAACCAATATTGGGTTATTTACATAGAGGGATGGAGAAAATTGCGGAAAACCGAACAATTATACAATATTTGCCTTATGTAACACGTTGGGATTATTTAGCTACTATGTTCACAGAAGCAATAACCATAAATGGACCCGAACAATTAGGCAATATTCAAGTACCTAAAAGGGCTAGCTATATCAGAGTCATTATGTTGGAGTTGAGTCGGATAGCTTCTCATTTGTTATGGCTCGGTCCTTTTATGGCGGATATTGGTGCACAGACCCCTTTCTTCTATATTTTTCGAGAAAGAGAATTGATATATGACCTATTCGAAGCTGCCACCGGTATGCGAATGATGCATAATTATTTTCGTATTGGAGGAGTGGCTGCCGATCTACCCTATGGCTGGATAGATAAATGTTTGGATTTTTGCGATTATTTTTTAACAGGGGTTGCTGAGTATCAAAAACTTATTACCCGGAATCCTATTTTTTTAGAACGAGTTGAAGGCGTAGGCATTATTGGGAGAGACGAGGCAGTAAATTGGGGTTTATCGGGACCAATGCTACGAGCTTCCGGAATAGAATGGGATCTTCGTAAAGTTGATCATTATGAGTCTTACGACGAATTTGATTGGCAGGTTCAATGGCAACGAGAAGGGGATTCATTAGCTCGTTATTTAGTACGAATCGGTGAAATGACAGAATCCATAAAGATTATTCAACAGGCTCTGGAAGGAATTCCAGGAGGGCCTTACGAAAATTTAGAAATGCGACGTTTTGACAGATTAAAAGATCCTGAATGGAATGATTTTGAATATCGGTTTATTAGTAAAAAGCCTTCTCCAACTTTTGAATTGTCGAAACAAGAACTTTATGTGAGAGTTGAAGCCCCAAAAGGAGAATTGGGGATTTTTCTGATAGGAGACCAGAGCGTTTTTCCTTGGAGATGGAAAATTCGCCCACCAGGTTTTATCAATTTGCAAATTCTTCCTCAGTTAGTTAAAAGAATGAAATTGGCTGATATTATGACAATACTAGGTAGCATAGATATCATTATGGGAGAAGTTGATCGTTGAAATGATAATTGATACAACAGAAATAGAGACTATCAATTCTTTTTCCAAATTGGAATCCTTAAAAGAAGTCTATGGGATCATATGGATGCTTGTCCCTATTGTGACTCTTGTATTAGGAATCACAATAGGTGTACTAGTAATTGTTTGGTTAGAAAGAGAAATATCTGCAGGAATACAACAACGTATCGGGCCTGAATATGCCGGCCCTTTAGGAATTCTTCAAGCTCTAGCAGATGGGACAAAACTACTTTTGAAAGAGAACCTTATTCCATCTACAGGAGATACTCGTTTATTCAGTATTGGGCCATCCATAGCAGTAATATCTATCTTTCTAAGTTATTCAGTAATTCCTTTTGGTGATCACCTTGTTCTAGCCGATCTTAGTATTGGTGTTTTTTTTTGGATTGCCATTTCAAGTATTGCTCCCGTTGGACTTCTTATGTCGGGGTATGGATCAAATAATAAATATTCCTTTTTAGGTGGTCTACGGGCAGCTGCTCAATCAATTAGTTATGAAATACCATTAGCTCTATGTGTGTTATCAATATCTCTACGTGTGATTCGGTGAGACCTAAAATTTATCAAAATTCTTTTCTTTCTAGAAACAAGGATAAAAAGATTTGATTGACTATATATATTTTGATTTTTCTTCAGCATTTGAGTTGATGAACTAAACCAGATAGTTATATGAGTGAAAGAAAACGGCTTCTAAATTTGCAGTAAAAAAGTTGAGTCTCATTTCCTATGTACAAGAATCAAATGGTGAAAAAAGTAAACATAAGCAAGAGAGATTGTTTACCCCAAGATTCGTGAATTGTCATGATAGCTTGAAGCGGGTTCAAAAGACCAACTCTATGGAGTTTTTACTGTCTATTACCATAGATGGATTTCCACAACGGGAGGTTTTTGAAACAAAAAATGAGTGGATGGTTAGGAAGACCAAGATACACAAAGGATTAGT